GTAAAGCCGAAGCCAATAGGAGTACTATTGTGAAAAAGTTAAGACCGCGGGCTCGAGGACGTAGTTATCTGATAAAAAGACCGACATGTCATATAACAATTGTATTAAAAGATAAATCTAAATCATTTTTAGATCAATCTAAGATTTAGATTCATATAAAAAAAATATGGATGAAAAATAAAATAGAATAGAAAAATATGGGACAAAAAATAAATCCACTTGGTTTCAGACTTGGTACAACTCAAAGTCATCATTCCTTTTGGTTCGCACAACCAAAAAATTATTCCGGGGGCCTACAGGAAGATGCAAAAATACGGAATTGTATCAAGAACTATGTACAAAAAAATAGGAAAATATCCTCAGGTTTCGAAGGAATTGCACGTATAACAATTAAAAAAAAAATCGATTTGATCCAAGTCATAATCTATATTGGATTCCCAAATTTATTAATAGAGGGGCAAACACGAGGAATCGAAGAATTACAGATGAATGTACAAAAGGAGTTTCATTCTGTAAACCGGAGACTCAACATTGCTATCACAAGAGTTGAAAAACCTTATGGACAACCTAATATTCTTGCAGAATATATAGCTTTACAATTAAAAAATAGAGTTTCGTTTCGAAAAGCAATGAAAAAAGCTATTGAATTAACTGAACAAACGGATACAAAAGGAATTCAAGTGCAAATAGCAGGCCGTATCGACGGAAAAGAAATTGCACGTGTTGAATGGATCAGAGAGGGTAGAGTTCCCCTACAAACAATTCGCGCTAAAATTGATCATTGTTCCTATACAATTCGAACTATTTATGGAGTATTAGGTATAAAAATTTGGATATTTGTAGACGAGGAATAATCAACCTTGTCTTCCCATTCTGTCCAGTGATAAAACAAAAAATGACAAACTCTTTCATTCTTTTTTCGTTAAAAATAAAAAAATGAACAATTCTAATTCTATAAGGTTAAATATAAATTCGATTGATCATTTGGTATAATTGCTATGCTTAGTGTGTGACTCGTTAGTTTTTTCTTTATAGTTTCAAGTTGGGATTAAAAAAAAAAACTGACCCCTGCTATAAACTTTGTAATTATATAAAATAAACTAATAACCAACTTATTGCTTCGTATTGTCGAGATCCCAAGAAACAGTCACTATATGAATGAGTGGATCTATCATATGGTTGTAGCAACTGAAATTCTTTCAACAAAAAATAGATCTGATTATGGGTTGTAAAGCAAAAAAAAAAATAAAATAAAGGGATGTGGATAAATGGAAGGATGATAGAAAGAAAGAACAAAAATATCAATGATATATGATTCCAATATGTATGGTCTATGAATCACGTCATAAAAGGCAGTGTGATAAAGCATCAATACTGATAATCAATACTGATAAGATAATTATAAATATAAGAATTTTAAAATGAAATAATTTAAAATAGAATAAAATAATAAAGAGCCTTCAGGTTAATAAAAACTGAGGAAATTGACTTGGGAACAAATTTTGTTGGAAGCTCCATTGCAAAGTTCGGACCTAACCATTAATGGAGAAGCTATGGGAACGACAGAACCTGTGACTGCATAGGCTTCTATTGAAAACGAATCCTAATAATTCATTGGGTGGGATGGCGGAACGGACCAAGAAAAAATTGATTTATTCTGAGAGGTTATGAATTGAACCTTCGAATGAAACAGGAAAGAGTAAATATTCGCCCGCGAAACCTCTATTTATTGGATTACAATCTTTTGTCGTAATTCGATAGAGGTAAAAAAAAATAAGGAAAGGATTCGTTATGTTATAAAAATAAAAAAGAGAAACATTACATTATCTATAAAGATACATAAATGTACACACACGTCTAGCTGTATTGTATATCTTGTATCTACATCTTCCTTCTTATGTAAGAAATTAAATATCAATAAAAGCCATTACTTGGTGTATTATCTATTAATGTGTACCTATTAATGTGTATCTATTAATGTGTATCTATAATATTATTTTATTGAATTTGAATCCTTTCATTCGCGAGGAGCTGGATGAGAAGAAACTCTCATGTCCGGTTCTGCAGTAGAGATGGAATTAAGAAACAACCATCGACTATAACCCCAAAAGAACCAGATTTCGTAAACAGCATAGAGGAAGAATGAAAGGAATATCTTGTCGAGGCAATCATATTTGTTTCGGCAGATACGCTCTTCAGGCACTTGAACCTGCTTGGATTACAGCTAGACAAATAGAAGCAGGGCGAAGAGCAATGACACGATATGTGCGTCGTGGTGGAAAAATATGGGTACGTATATTTCCCGACAAACCTGTTACAGTAAGACCCGCGGAAACACGTATGGGTTCGGGGAAGGGATCCCCTGAATATTGGGTATCCGTTGTTAAACGGGGTCGAATACTTTATGAAATGGGTGGAGTATCAGAAACTGTAGCTAGAGCAGCTATCTCAATAGCTGCGCGCAAAATGCCTATACGAACTCAATTTCTTATTTCAGGATAGAGATGTAGAACTAAAAAAAAAAGGGTATTGGGGATGAAAAAACAACCGCAGGTTTATTTATTTCTGGACGGACAATATTTCTTTTTTTTCTTTCATACTTTTGCATTGAAATAACAGATTGAAATAAAAATGATATGATTCAACCTCAGACCCTTTTGAATGTAGCGGATAACAGCGGAGCTCGAAAATTGATGTGTATTCGAATCATAGGAGCTGGTAATCACCGATATGCTCATATTGGTGATGTTATTGTTGCTGTAATCAAAGAAGCAGTTCCCAATATGCCTCTAGAAAGATCAGAAGTAATTAGAGCTGTAATTGTACGTACATGTAAAGAACTCAAACGTGAAAACGGTATGATAATACGATATGACGACAATGCTGCAGTTGTCATTGATCAAGAAGGAAATCCAAAAGGAACTCGAGTTTTTGGTGCGATCGCTCGAGAATTGAGACAGTTAAATTTTACTAAAATAGTTTCATTAGCTCCCGAAGTATTATAAATAGTAGTAGATGAGACTATGATATAGTATAGGGTATCTGAAATAGATCAAATAGATCAAATTAGTAGATTGTGTCTCACGTATATACTTTATAATAAAAATAATAAAAAGAAAAAAAAGGAAACATGTTGATTATATCAAAATTAGGAGGAACCTATAATTCTAGTTCGTCATGGGTAGGGACACTATTGCCGATCTAATAACTTCTATAAGAAATGCTGACACGGATAAAAAAGGAAGGGTTCGAATAGCATCTACAAATATCACCGAAAACATTAGTAAAATACTTCTACGAGAAGGTTTTATTGAAAACGTTCGGAAACATCAGGAGAGTAACAAATATTTCTTGGTTTCAACTCTGCGACATAGAAAAACCAGAAAAGGAATATATAAAACTAGAACCATTTTAAAGCGTATCAGCCGGCCCGGCTTACGAATTTATTCCAACTATCAACGAATTCCTAAGATTTTAGGTGGAATGGGAATTGTAATTCTTTCTACTTCTCGAGGTATAATAACAGATCGAGAAGCTCGACTAGAAAGAATTGGAGGAGAAATTTTGTGTTATATATGGTAATCTTCCACCTCTGGTATCCGAATTTGATCTCTAACTTCCTATTTGTAAAATAGAGAGGAAAAGTGAGTTATATAACTATTCCTCCATTAGTTGATACTTCAAGGAGGTTACCTGGAATGAAAGAACAAAAATTGATTCATGAGGGTTTAATTACTGAATCACTTCCCAACGGTATGTTCCGGGTCCGTTTAGATAATGAAGATCTAATTCTAGGATATGTTTCAGGGAGGATCCGCCGCAGTTTTATACGGATACTACCGGGAGATAGAGTAAAAATTGAAGTAAGTCGTTATGATTCAACCAGGGGACGTATAATTTATCGACTTCGCAACAAAGATTCGAATGATTAGGTTATTTTTTTAACCATGGGTATACAATTTGAAGTTCAAAAAAAATTCAAGAGACTTATTCTCTTCCAAGAAGTGGATTCAGAATTAAGGTAAGGAATAAAAAATATGAAAATAAGGGCTTCCGTTCGTAAAATTTGTGAAAAATGTCGACTGATTCGCAGGCGTGGACGAATTATAGTGATTTGTTCCAATCCGAAACATAAACAGAGACAAGGGTAATTCTTCTAAAAAAGAACTTTACTTTCAAAAAAAAAAAAATATATATGTAAAAATAAGGTAAAGGATCTGTTTTAACATGAAATGGATATCTCCGTATCTTTTCTTTTTGTATATTTCTGACTCATAAATATGAGATGATAAAATATGACAAAAGCTATACCAAGAATTGGTTCACGTAGGAATGGGCGTATTGGTTCACGTAAGAATGGACGTAGAATACCAAAAGGCGTTATTCATGTTCAAGCGAGTTTCAACAATACCATTATAACTGTTACAGATGTACGAGGTCGGGTAGTTTCTTGGGCCTCCGCCGGTACTTCTGGATTCAAAGGCACAAGAAGAGGAACACCTTATGCTGCTCAAGCCACAGCGGTAAATGCTATTCGTACAGTGGTTGATCAGGGTATGCAACGAGCAGAAGTTATGATAAAGGGTCCTGGTCTCGGAAGAGATGCAGCATTACGAGCCATTCGTAGAAGTGGTATATTATTAAGCTTCGTACGTGATGTAACACCTATGCCACATAATGGATGTCGACCTCCTAAAAAAAGACGTGTGTAGAAATAAGAATTAAACCGATTTCAAGAGAAATAAATGATCAAATAATAATACTAGTACAGTATGGTTCGAGAGGAAGTAGCAGGATCCACTCGAACACTACAGTGGAAGTGTGTTGAATCAAGAGTAGACAGTAAGCGTCTTTATTATGGTCGTTTCATTCTGTCACCACTTATGAAAGGTCAAGCTGATACCATCGGTATTGCCATGCGAAGGGCCTTACTTGGAGAAATAGAAGGAACATGTATCACACGTGCAAAATCTAAGAAGGTGCCACATGAATATTCTACG